ATTTACGTAAAAACAGTCAGTCAAAATGATTAATTCAATTGAATTTGAAAATTCATTTGAACGAAACTTTCCTTCTGAGTTCTTATCAAAAATTGACGAAGTCAAATGAAAAGGATTCCAATTTTGCGTCTTAACTTAAATGAAATGAGCGGACTATAATCGGCAGTATTCTAAGAGATAGATAGTATGTAAGAAAGAAATAGATGCATCTTTCTTTCTACCATACTATCTATCTTTTAGTCTATAAAGTTGTAATCTAGAATAAAGATAAAGGCTTAAGTTTTTATAGATCAAAACGCGTTGCAGAACGATCTATAAAACAATTGATACGGTTTGATTCCTCAACTCAATTAGTAGTACTTCTAGAGCCCACTTCTTCCCCACACTACGAGTGAAAGGGAAAATGTAAAGACTACCATTAAAGCAGCCCAAGCGAGACTTACTATATCCATGTGAATTATGTCCCCTATCTCTATAAATACGAAGGAATTTTTCCATTATTCCTCCCTAATAATAGTGGAATCCATGGCGCAGAGTCAAAAAGGGATTCTGACCGAACACTATCGAGAAACCAATCCAATAAATCGATTATGATTTCGAATCGGGAAAGATTAAACACAAGCAAAATACGTAGTAAGATCCGAAGGGAATGGGAACATGTAGGAATAATAAGGCCTATTCTTTTTTTGTTTTGTTGACCTTAGTAGGAATAATAAGGCCTATTCTTTTTTTGTTTTGTTGACCTTAGTAAGTAAAAACAGACAAGGGAGAAATCACGAAAAACCAGAAATCTCTATCTATTACAGACCTCTATTTCCCCATTTGATCCGCTACCCTCCTTCCCCATTATCGCTCTGAAAGAGGGGGCTTGTCTAGGGGTTGCCGCAAAGAAATTCTTTCTGTTTGCCCCTTTTTCTATAAAAGTAAATTATCAATCCAATCTAATATTGGTTGGATACCTGAGCACTCGGAGATTCTCGCGAGTCCGTCGTATATTGCACCTCCTTCCAAAACTCTTAATTGAATCAGATTTCCTATTCAGGCTCCACAATCTGATTCAAGATCCAGTCATTAAACACTCCCTTAGTAATAGAAGGGAATCGTGAAGTCTTGATAGACCCTCTACCAGTAGATTCGAATATTTCCTTGAATCCTAGATGCGAAGGAGCATTCACACTCTTTTTGTTTAGAAAACCCTCAGACCACATGCTTAGAATCAACAAAGCATTAACAGTCTGTTTCCTCTGCTTCTAACGGGGAAGAATTCTGCGAGTTCTATAAGTGGAACCGAAGAGAAGAAGAGATTTCGAGTTTTTTTGTTGATCAGGCGACACCCGGATTTGAACTGGGGAAAAAGGATTTGCAGTCCCCCGCCTTACCACTCGGCCATGCCGCCAAAATAATACAAAATAGATGAAAATTTTCCCAGATTGCTGAAGTTTTATTGTACTTGGATTTTGACTCCTGTTTTCCTTAATCCTTTTCCTAAAAGAAAGACCCTTTTTGGATTTTATCCATCCCTTCGATTGATTGTATAGTATTGGAAAATCCACAATGCTAAAAACATTCTCTGGCTTTTCTATTGAGAAATCAAATGTGGATTTTCAGCCGACAAACTTGAACCATTAACTATTGACTGCTTAGTTCGAATTAATGACGATTCTGGGATTTGAATCACAAATTGTGTTTTCCTAATGACATAAGAAAATACAAATTGAGACAGAACTAATCAGTATTTATTTTTTCAATCAAAAAATCCTTCTCAATTTCAATTATAACAAAACATATCAGTATATGTAAACCCCAGAACATAAATTGTTACACAGATATCTATTATTTAGATATATTGTCTATAGGTAATTATCATAAAATTATCCTACTTCACTTCAATTTTGCATTAAATAGAAATTCTCTTTTGATAGAACACGACCCGGACTGTCCCGAATAGAACCAGCAATAAAAGAGAAGTCGGATATTATAGCTATCCGCATACGTGTTTAATAAGTGCAACCCTTCTTATACACTTCAAATCATATTCTATTCAAAAATCAGTAAAGTAAAGTAGAAATATTTCTCTTCTCTGCGAATTGTTTTTTTTTGAATAACGAAATCTCTAACATAAAGACGGTTAAGTGCTAAAAAAATGGATCCTATGTTGTTTCTGATTTTTCTGTCTTTGTATTTATCTCCCAAATACCGAATCCTTTTATTTTTCTCAAATTCGAATATGTAATATCATAATAATGGTATAATTGAAATCCTTTTTGTTTTGCTATTATATACAAAACCTTATGACTTTAACTTTAATAAGTCTAAGTGACAGAATTCTGTTTCTAGGACTGTTTTATCAATTCCTTTCCATTTTGATCTGTTGCAACTTCCAATTTAAGTAGAAAATTCTCTTTATTCCTCCGTTCAAACGTAGTTCATACATTTCATTCCAAATATGGAGTTGGATAAAATTTCATGTGATTCAGTAAACAGAATAGAAATTCCATCA